TTTGATCCAATAGCGTTCCGTTAGATAGGAACAGATTTGATAAATACTGATAACTCTCGGATAGAGTATTAGAACGGAAAGATCCATTAGATAATGAACTATTGGTTCTAAACCATCTCTGGCGATGAATCAACAATTCGAAGTGCTTTTCTTGCGTATTCTTGATGAACCAGCGTTTATATATAGATGTAGGAGGATTTGTTTGGGAAGCAATAAGCCCCTTTGACATCTCTTCATCTGCAAAGAATTCTCGACGTGAAAACACAGAGACAGAGGGCTGATCTTTGAATAGGGAAAAGAATGGATCCGCAGGGTCCCAAATGAATTGGCTTGTTCGAAAAAAGCCTTGTTCTTTGGAAGATCTATCTCGTGTCTGGCACTGCATGGTTCCACTCTGCAAGAACTCCGAATCATTCTCTTGAAGCTCATCCTCTTTATGATAAATGATCCATTTGCCCCGAAATGACCCAGTCCAATAGGGAAATCCCAATTCAGTGGGCCTTTCGATACAATCAAATAGATTGCCACAAGGGCGCCATATTCTAGGAGCCCAAACTATGTGATTGAAGAAATCCTCCTCTATCTGTTGCGGATCGAGGGCCCCTTCCCCTTCTTCAAACTCCGATTCGTATTTTTCATATAGAAATCTCTGATCAACGATAGAACAAGATCCATTTTGCATCATATCTAACTGATTCCTTGGTTCGGACCGAAGAAGTAATGTCACTCGATTATCATCAAACTGACTGCAATATCTTTCTGTCCGTGAGGATCCCGCCAGAGCCAGAGCGCCTTCTACTTCTAATAGTAATAATAGTAATAGGCCATGAACTAGATCAGAATCATTCTCAACGAATCCATAAGAAGTGATCCAATTTTTTTCATCGTGTCTGGATGAAGACCAAAGATCTTGAGCGACCGATCCGGCAGAACAACTCAAAAGATAAAGAAGTATCGTTAATTTCTTCATGCTCGTTCCAAGTTCGAAGTACCATTTGTACAAATAAGAATCCCCTCCCTTACATGATTTCTTCTTCATATAGATAGATATAGGATCTATGGGGCAATTACTTAGAAGTACATTTTGTGTAACAGCCCTTCCTATCTGATAGAAAAGGATCCCATGATCCTGAACCGATCTTATCTGGGATCGAAAATCCCAAGTTTTTCTATGAAGAGCTGATCTAATTGTATTAGTTTCTATAATGGATTTCTTCTGTGTAATACTAATCGATAGGGCCTCATTGATAAGTGCTACAAGATCTCGCGCATTGGAACCCATGGTTATGGACCCGAATCCGTTAGTATGGAACATCTTCTTTTCCAAGTGAAATCCCCTAGTATATGAAAGAATGAAAAAGTGCTTTCGTTGTTGTGGAAGAAGAAGCCTTCGTATCTTAATGCATGTATTTAATTTATTCGGAGCTATTAGAGCGGGATCCACTTTTTGGGGAATATGAGTCGAAGCAATAACAAGAATCTTTCCAGTGGAACATCTTTCACAATCCCTGGAGAGATAGTTCTCTAATAGACCGAGGGATAAGTAATTCGACTCATTCACATGCAGATCATGAAGGTTTGGAATCCATATTATGCAAGGAGACATTGCTTTTACTAATTCGAATTGAAGGGTGATATCAAATCGGTCTATTTTCGGCGTCATATACATAGTTAGCACATTCGTCATAGTTAGCAGCTCCGTATCAATATCAAGGTCATCATCACTATCATCAATATTGATATCGTCACTATCATCAATATTGTCACTATCATCAATATCATCAATAAGATAACCCTCAGGCTTGTCATCCAGGAACTTGTTCGGAAATACCGTAATGAAAGGAACATAGGAGTTTGTCGCTAGGTATTTGACCAAACAGGATCGTCCAGTTCCTATAGAACCTATCACTAAAATACCTCTAGAAGGGGATAGGGCTAAGCGGAGCGAAAAGGGTTTTCCATGAGGAGATGGGGAATGAAAACTATTAGCCCCACACGAGGTTTGTGAATAAGTGATTGTCTGATAATGAGCAAGGAATATCCGTCTTTCTGCTAAACAGGATCTATTGAACTCATAATTCATTAGATCCTTTTGATGAATGTCAACTAAGTATCGTAAGGAAATTGATCCCGGTTGTTCAATCATTTGATAACCAGAGTCATTCTTTGATAAATGATCACTATGAGTCAGACTCAATAGAATTTGATCAATCCTTTTTTCTGTCGTTAAGGTGGAGAACTGAACCAAGAATTCTCTTTCTTCATCATCAATCGAATCACTGTTCGCGACCCAGAATTCTATTTTCTCATCAATCCAATCACCGTTCACGTTTTTTCTTATCAATGAATAGATCTCTTTACTTGTACGACTTAGATGTCTCGTATTTATCGAAAAAATGATTCGATTGATGGGATTTGGTATGATACTTACAAGATCGATGAGATTGATCTTCCAATATTTCTTCTTAGAACGTATTGATTTGACCCCATAAGCGGGACT